CAGCAGCAATAACGGAAGCGGCAGAAATCAGTGGATTCATGGTAAGTTCCTCGCACCAAAAAAAAAGAAAAAGAAATGGTTAATGATACAATCAACCAATGAATTATTACTAAATTTGATCATTAAGTTAGATCATTAAGATCTATTGGGTCGAAGTAACTAAAAAATAATGATAATATTACTGAATCGTCAGAACTACTTCGATATCTCGTTTTTTGTTTCTACCCATGATGAAGTTTTTGTAAATCCATATACATACGGTTCTAGTTATTGCATTTCTTTCTTTCCAACCATTCTTTCATTCAATCCGTCGTTCTTTACTCTTCTATATCCTTGAGTTCATCTGTTTTTTCATCCAATCCACAATCACAAATGAAACAGAAGAAAGGACTTTACTTATCTTGTAATCCATCTAATCTAAATGCAGTAAACTGCAATCAAATCAATATATGCAATCATCAATATATGCAATGTATATCAATATGATCGATATCAACGATATCAATATGTATTGATATACATATATATTTTTTTTTTATTTTGCTTTATTTATTTTGCTATTTTGCTATATATATAGTATATATATATATAGCATATAGTTAGATATATATATAGTTAGTATATAGGTAGGGTATAACGTAGGGTATAAGGACTTCTATTTATATATAGATAGGACTATATAACTAGTGAATATCTAATAGTACATATACATATTACATATACATTTCTTTCTTCCATAACGTAAACAGGCCGCATTTTATATTGAATCGGATTATAGAATCATTTCTCGAAACCCACACAAAAAGTGGCTGGACTTATAGACATTACATACATCTAGTGTGACCTCCCCAACCCATCTTTTTTTTTTTACAATTCCGTAATATCGTTCATCTTCTCTCCTACGACTTTAGGTCATATATTCATACGTATTTATATCTATTATGTTCTCCAACCAAGCAGATTATCTTGAACCATGCATGAATTGGGATAAGCTCAAAAAAAGACTATTTCGAAAACTAGTCAATGATGACCCTCCATGGATTCGCCTATATAAGCCGCGGCTAACGTTGCAAAAATAAGAGCTTGAATACCACTTGTAAATAATCCAAGAAACATGACAGGTATAGGAACTACTGAAGGGACTAAAGAAACAAGAACAACAACTACTAATTCATCAGCCAGTATATTCCCGAAAAGTCGAAAACTAAGAGATAAAGGTTTTGTGAAATCTTCTAGGATGTTAATTGGTAAAAGTATTGGAGTTGGTTTGATGTATTTCTCGAAATAACCCAATCCTTTTTTGGTAAGACCCGCATAAAAATATGCCACTGACGTGGGTAAAGCTAAAGCAACAGTAGTATTTATATCATTCGTGGGCGCAGCTAACTCCCCATGAGGTAACTGTACGATTTTCCAAGGTAAAAGAGCACCTGACCAATTAGAAACAAAAATAAATAGGAACATAGTTCCAATAAAGGGAACCCAAGGTCCATATTCTTCTCCAATCTGGGTTTTGCTCAAGTCTCGAATAAATTCAAGGACATATTCAAAGAAATTCTGACCGTCGGTCGGAATGGTTTGTGGATTCCGAACAGCTATGATGACTGAACCTAACAAGATAGCAATTACGACCCAAGAAGTGATAAGTACTTGGGCATGGATTTGTAAACCTCCTATTTGCCAATAGAAATGTTGGCCTACTTCTACACCCGATATATCGTATAACCCCTTGAGTGTTTTAATGTAAGATGGTATAACATTCATATTGTCCTCTGATAGAAATTGAACTTCAAAAAAGGAATTAGTTTGATTCAACCATTTTTTTCTCAACTCACCAACTTGAATCATTAATCATATATTTAGGATACCAAGAAATCACATAACATCATAATATATATCAATATCCCCAGTTCTTTTTTTTTTATCTATTTAAAAAAATTCAAAAAAAAAAGTAACCGATCCAATAAATCTATGGAGTTGCCCAATAATTAATATTAACTAATCTTATTATTCTTAATCTTAATCATAATCAACGATTTCTTATATAGCTAGAACGACCCTCACAAATTGCAGATACTAATTTGTTAAGAATCAATCGAATTGAAGCTATAGCGTCATCGTTGGCTGGAATCGAAATATCTGCAAGATCTGGGTCACAATTTGTATCGATTAAACAAATCGTCGGAATCCCCAAAATGGCACATTCTCGAAGAGCCGTATATTCTTCTTGCTGATCAACGATGATCACAATATCAGGCAATCCCGTCATATATTTGATCCCACCGAGATATGTTTGCAAGGTAGATAATTTTTTCTTCAACATTGCTGCATCTCTTTTGGGGAGACGGTTGAGTTTCCCCATCTTTTCTTCTGCTCTTAAGTCCCTGAACTTATAAAGTCTCGTTTCCGTAGTGGACCAATTCGTTAACGTACCACCGAGCCATTTTTGATTAATAAAATGAGACCGAGCCCTTATTGCAGCCGATGCTACTGAATCGGATGCTTTATTTTTGGTACCGACGATTAAGAAGCTTTTTCGCCTACTTGCTGCATCAAAAACTAAATCACAAGCTTCTGATAAAAAACGAGCAGTTCTAGCGAGATTTGTAATATGAATACCTTTACGCTTTGCAGAGATGTAAGGGGCCATTCTAGGATTCCATTTCTTAGTACCATGACCAAAATGAACTCCTGCTTCCATCATCTCTTCCAAATTGATGTTCCAATATCTTCTTGTCATTTTTTGCCACACTTCCTTTTTGTTTTTTCTTTTTCTTATTATTAACAAAGAGACGAGGTACCTTGAAATAAATAATTGTTCCGATGGAACCTTCTACCGGGGATTGACCATTGATACACGGCACAAACCATAAATTTTTTTAATTACTTATTTTATTTATTACCAATTGGATTTATTACCAAATCAATAATCAGACCAGTATAGTTAAAAGAAAGATAGTTAAAGTTAAAATGAATCCGCTCTTAGGAATCATTAAATCGCATAAATGATTGTTCTGATGTCTCATGTAAATTTGTCTCATGGAAATTGTTTGCCGCGTAAGAACAAAATAATTCTCTATGGTGTAACAAAATATCTCTCATTTCCAACTCGAATAGATTTTTTCTTTTGATTTCCAAATAAATGTTTTTGTCTTGCCTTGAACGGTGCACAAATTTTTGGAATCCGGTACCAACAGGTATAATCCCCCCCAGAACAACGTTCTCTTTCAGGCCTTTCAACCAATCAATACGACCTCGTAGAGCAGCTTTTGCTAAAACTCTAGCGGTTTCTTGAAAACTTGCTTCGGATATGAAACTTTGAGTATTCAGAGCCGCTCTTGTTATTCCCAATAAGATTGCCCGATAACAGATCGATTCGTACAAAGCACGCCCTGCTCGTTCCGCTCGCAACAATCCGATTAATTCTCCAGGCGAAAAAACATTAGACATTCCATCTTCTGAAACCAACACTTTTGATGTTACTTGACGTACAATAATCTCTATATGTCTATTATGGATCTGTACCCCTTGGGATCGATAAACCTTTTGGATCTTATTAACCAAAGAGATACGACTTTGGGCTATGGTTAGCTCAGCTCCAGTCAAAAATCCCCAGGGGATCCCAAGAATTCTTGGTATACGTTCGTTCCAACCTTCAACTCTCCTTTCGAGGTTCATCGATATTGAATCAATCGAACGCACTTCTAAGATTTGTTCTACTTTTGGAAGACCTTGCGTTATGTCACCAGATCTCGATTTTTCATATATAAATGTAACTAATGTATCTCCTTCGTAAAGGATTTTCCCATAATGACCATGAACAGTTGCTCCAGGAGTAGCCAAATAAGGCTTAGCTGATCTTATAACTAAAGAGTCGACATTAACAATTAAAATTTGACCAGATTTTTTTACGTGTGGTTCGTATTTAAATAGACATACATTTTCACAAATAAATTGTCCAAGGCTAATTTTGGTCGATGTCTCTTCACAATAATCATGATGGAGAAAGCACCAATTCAAATGGAATGGGTTCAAAATGATGTTACTGCATGGATCGGGATTATAAATCCTCCTATTTTCATCTATTAAACAGTATTTAAGTACTTGAAGTACTTGGAAAATCTGTTTCAAATTGTCAAGGAGCAAATATTTCTTTAACACGATCTGATTATGAGTTATTAAATGGTAAGATGAATAAAAATTCGATATTTTAGGTATAATAGCGCCTAAGGGACCAAAATAATCCCTAATTCCAATTAGTGGATCCGATTCTTTTGTCACATTGTTATATTTCCAACTATTGAATGGACCAATTCGAGAACAATTGGATGATGACAAAATTATCAAACATTGGCATTCCTTATTTCGATTCAACAACGTACCAATAGTTCCTTGATGTTGGCTAAGTGATTGAATCTTCGCCTTGGAATAAAAAGGATTGATATTGGTGCGATCTAATCCATTATCGGGAATCAATCCGGAACTTGCCCTATCATACCTTTTTCCGGTATACGAAATAGTGGACTTGACTAACTCAATTCTTATGAAATCGCGAATTATATCATTTGCCCTTACCTCAACAAAGGAAGCATGAACCTCTTCTATAGAACCATTTTTTTCTTGGTCCCAATTCAATACTAAGCAAGTCCGAACTAATTGAATACTTGTGTGATAAATTCCTCGAATTGACTTGCCATTTCCATAAAGGATATAGTTGACAACTCTAAGTTGGACATTATCCTTTTCCTGCAAGATATCCCGAGGGAAAAGGGTTGCTAAATTTATCCCATCGGATATTTCATATGTGACTACAGGTCGAACCGAAACAAAATACTTTTTCTTGGTAGGTGCGATCCGTTGAACATAGATCCAATTTTTCAATTTTTTTGATTCTTTAGAATTTTTTTTTTCCGTTTCTGGTGGTATAAAAATGCCGCTGTGCCTGGATATCTTATCTGTCTCTCCAGGAAAATGAATATCTCCAGAAAAGATTTTAAGTT